TCCATTTTTTTTGCTCTATCCATATTTTTCTCATCCGTTCTGTTCTGATCTTTCTAACGATCTAGATTCATGATCCTTAAGTATCAAGAAAGTAAAAAAGGTCTTTTTTTTTTCTCATTGAAAGATTTATTATCCATTTTTGGCAATAAAATAACCACAGGTTACTAGTAATCCGTGTCACTCTCACTAAAGTCCATATTTATGTGGATATGATATCAATATATCATTCGTGTATCTGTTACAACATGACGAATAGAATATTCTTATGAAACCATAAGAATATGTATGCCATACACCTCGCTGGGATTGTAGTTCAATCGGTCAGAGCACCGCCCTGTCAAGGCGGAAGCTGCGGGTTCGAGCCCCGTCAGTCCCGAACTAGGATCCGATGAATTTCTCAATTCATCTCTCTATTTTCCGTGAAAGGGAAGACAGGGAGCAAAATCGAATCCCCGGTGAGGGATCTTTATTTCTTTTGTTTTTTGTTTCGCATTTATCATCGTACAAATACGGTAATTTCCATTTCTTCCACTAGTACCGATTGATAAGGGAGAGACATATGTAGATTGGTACAATCGGTGGTATTACTACATTCAGACTATATTCAGTATTTTAAGAGATACCATACTCACTTTCTTTCTTTTTCGATTGTTTTTGATCAATGAAATGGAATAGAGTGCCCCTATTTTTACCGGGAGTACAGACACAAATTGTCTTCGTTTATTGTACGATACACAATGAACTTAATATAATTACCTCGACAGAGTACTTTTCAGGTTCAGGTTAAACCACACCTTTTCTAATTCCGACTTTCTTTGTGTATCCTCAATTACTAATACTAATTGGAAACAATCTATCTCATTCTCATTCAAATTGCATACTGAATTTTTGATGTATGCGTTCCGGTCCTAATCCAAGAAAGAGGATACTAATAAAATAAAAGACCAACCAAGCAGCGCCTCTTTTTAGTAAATTTGTTGGAATATTAGATTTTTTATACTTAATCCGTCCTTTTTTCCATCTCACTTCTACTGTTGTTTGGTTCTGTGTATGACCCATAGAATACCGGTCATATGATATCTCATAATTGTATGTATAAGTATAAGGAAGGAGAATTGTATAAGGAAGATGATAGGTTATAGAAAATAAAAAGTAGAAAAGGATGAAAATCCAATGATGGGATTTCTGATCCAATAAAAAATACCATTTTTGATTTAGTATGGATAAAGGATCTTCCTATGTTATACTATTCAATTCTCGACGATGAATCGATTTGATAGATCAGATATTGTTATTCATAATATTGATCTGATTCAGTATCATCAGGATGCAATTCATCCCATTGAATTTACAGGAGTCAAATTTCTCATCTCTATGGGATTAGATCCCGAGTTATTGCGAAACAAAAAAAAAAAATAATAAGATTATGGAAGTCAATATTCTCGCACTTATTGCTACTGCACTGTTCATTCTAGTTCCTACTGCTTTTTTACTTATCATCTACGTAAAAACAGTCAGCCAAAATGATTAATTTGAATGAAACTTGAATTATTAGTTCTTATCAATGATTGAAGAAATGAAAGAAAGGGATTAAAACTCTAAGTCTTAAATGAAATGATCGGGCTGGAATCAGAAGTATCTGAGATAGTGTGGTAGAAAGAACTATATATATAGTTCTTTCTACCACACTATCTAGTATTGTATACTATATTAGTATTATATAAAGTTGTATTGTACACGAATATAGGCTTTATATAGATCAATTTACAATATGTATGTACATATATTTAGATGTACATCTAAATAGTACATCTAAATAGTACTCTAATTCTATTTCTTTTTTTTTTTTTCTCTACATCCAATCCAATCCATTTGTATGGATTTCGATCAATCCAAAATAATCGAAGGCCAACTCTTCTAATTCCTAGGTTTCTTATAATTTTATATATATGGATCCCGGTATCCATTGAAAGAATCAATGGAGGAAGAATAGTATGGGCATATACTATAGAAAAGAAAACAAAACCAAGGAATCTTTTTTTTTTAGATTTCCCATCCCGAGAAGTCATTGATTGAACCATTAACAGATGATCCGCGGAGTTCTATGGTAACTTCTTCGAATTTGGAAAAGGAGTAGAGTAGTAGAGTAGACCCCGCCAATTTTTCATGCTTAAACATGACATGAGATGAGTCAAAAAAAAAAACATAAAAAAATTTCTAGGAGTCTAAAACAAAGGTTAAATGTGCGATATGTGGATCGCACAACATAAGAAAGATCTAATTTTATTATGTATAGGGCCTCTTTGGACAACCACTAGTCGCTTTCAGTAGAAAGTATGTATTGCCATAATAGCGGAACGACTTTCTCTTAGAACAGTAAAAGTAAAGAAAGAGGGAAACAAATAAAGAAAAAAATAGGGATTGGTTTTTCTCATTGTTATATCCATAATTCTGGTAAGAACTGATTCACCAAAACAGAATATTTAGGAAAATTCGGTTGGAAAAAATTTCCTATCATGCGTAGATTTGAGTTTCGAAATACCATTATGGTAATCATTCATTGTTTGATCGAATGGTTATTATTCATTTTCATTATTGTATTTTCTTATTCATTACTGTATTCCAGATTCCAGTACAATTTTGAAACAGAGAAATCTTTTTTTTTAAGGCTTCGCAAAACGATCAATAAAGAATTGATACAATTCGATTACTCAATTGATTACTCAATTAGTAGTACCCCTAGCCCTAGAGTCCACTCCTTCCCCATACTACAAGTGAAAGGGAAAATGTAAAGACTACCATTAAAGCAGCCCAAGCGAGACTTACTATATCCATGTGAATTATGTCCCCTATCTCTATGAAGGAATTATTCCATTATTGATTAATCATCATAGTGGAATCAATAGCGCAGAGTCAAAATAGGATTCTGACTTAAGGCTATTGATGAACCAAACCAATTCAATGAATACACTCGTAACAAGTTCCTATATTATAGGATTTCTGGTGGAATCAGGAAGCATTAAGTACAAATACGATACACACACCTTTTCTTTGGAAATATCAAAGGAATGCTCCTAATGGAGCATGTAAGAATAGTAAGACCTATTGTTTGTTTTGGTACCTTTCTTTCATAAGCAAAAAACATAAAAATATACCATCAAGATAGATAACTATCTATCAGATACCTCTATTTCCTATTTGATCTAAGCCTTACTGTCTTTCTTTCTGTAAAAGAATCGGGAGAAACCACCACTACTATTACTACATACATTCTTTTTTTTTTTTTCAACTTTGACTTTGACTCTATAAGAGCAGACCAACCATCCTGATTGAATGTCTGAGCACTCAGAGCCTCTCGGGAGTCTGGATAAAAAGTATCTTCAGTCCTTTCCACAACTCCTAAATTGATTTCCCATCATCCTATCCAATCTAATTTAATACCAAACGGAGTCAGTAGACACTACCTTAATAAGGGTAGTGTAAGATAATTAGGAGATCTTGATAGTCTTTCGTATAATCTCTTCTTCAATCCTAGTAGCAAAAATGGAGTGTCCTTTAGGAACCTTTGGATACCAAGATTTCCGACCCCTGACTTTCGTAGTTCTGAATCCCAGAATTGACTCTCACTATTTATTTGATTCAATTGAAAAATCAAATAAATGGCCCGAAGCAATCATTAATAAGAATAAGTGAGGGTTGCTTCATCCCTATTGGTACCGGTTTGGGACACACCCAGAACCCAGATTTTGAGAAAAAAAAATGACAGTCTTTTATTTTTATAGAGCACATGGGTTCTAAAAATAAAGTATCGACACGTCTAGTCTGCTTCTGCGGGGCAAGAATTCGTCGAATTAGATCAGCAATATAAGAAATCCCAAATATTTTTTTTTTTATTGATCAGGCGACACCCGGATTTGAACTGGGGATAAAGGATTTGCAGTCCCCCGCCTTACCACTTGGCCATGCCGCCAAATTCGATCCAAAATGGATAAAAATATTATCCATATTCTATTACTAATTCTTTTTTTGTTCTTTTTTGATCTTGAATCCCATTGTACTTATCCTTAAAAAAAAAAAAATGAATTCCTATTTTTTATTGTATCTAGTTTATATTATTCTCTTCGATTGATTGTATCTCAAAATATACATCGCTTAAAAACTTCCCTTCTCTTTTCAATAGAAAATAGAAAAAATGGATTTCCGGTCACAGACTCAAAAATTCAGGGCAAATTGGAATCATTAACTATGAATTAGTGAACAGTTCCCAAATTTTTATCTCAAATTAAATTTTGTTTCTTTAATAGCATAAGAAATTGATTTATAACTAATCAATATCCATTATTTTCAATAAGAAATCCTTTTCAGTTTCAATTATAATTATAACAACATATATGTGTATATGTAAACCCCAGAACAGAAATTGTTACGCGGATGCCGAGCCGGGTCTCTCTCTTATGCACATATCCCTATAGAGCATCATCGTGCTTTAATTTTTCATTGAATATATTGAATAGAAAATAGGAATTTTGATAGAGTGTGACCTAACCTATGTTGCCCCAAGTGAAATTACGATAAAAGGTGTGATATGCAGATAGCTAGATAGCCATATCGACATGTACTTAATAAATACTACTCTTATTATATTACGCAATTCAATCGTATTCTATAAATTCTACTACAAAAAAAAGAATCCGCGAATTCTTTTTTGAACATTAAATTCAGTGTGCTAAAAAAAAGGAAACTCTATACTATTCCTGATTATTTTGTCTTTATCTCATTCATAGAGAGCAAATTTCATCCCGAATCCATTTATTTTTTTGGTACCCAATCTGATCATAATATCATAATAATAGGTAGAAATTGGATCAATTTGAATATTCTATACAAGACTCCATAAGTGTAAGTGACAGAATTTTTTTCCAGGAATGTTTTATCAATTTATTTCTATTTGTACCTGTCGCAAATTCTAACTTGCGTCAAAAATGCTCTTCATTCCTCCG